TTCGTTTTCCTGAATGACACAATTCCAATATCTATTTCTGTAGATCAGAAATTACCCAAATCCTTTCTGATAGACCCCTACTCTATTTAGTAGTTCATCAAAATTGAAATTTTTTTTATAAATTCATTGAATAAGTTCTATTTTCTCAAAAGATTTCCCTCTATTTTTTTGTTTGTTCAATATTTTTGGTATGTATACGTAAAAAATCGAAACAAAGAAAAGAACAGTAATCTTTAAGAATAGTAATCTTTGACGAACGAGATCAAAAACCATTATTATGTCGACACAAGAAAGGAATGTGCAAAATTCCCTTCTTGTGTCGAAGACTAAGAAGACAGAGAATCCTTTGCTTTCTATTCTCCACTTACTTATCTTATGGTTAGTATCCAGTGGAATTTTAGATTTTTTTAATCTATTAGATAGTCTATTAGACTAGAAAACTATTGATCTATTCTATTTTCTATTCTAGGACATTGAAACAATAATGCAATAATGACATAGTCAGTCACGCTGCTCCAATTTGGCTTGAAAAAACAAAGAAGGAATAAAGTCAAATAGTCTTCTTCACAATATACATACTATAACTAGGAATGCGGTACAAATAATTGCCAACAAAAATTTGATTCTTTTTATGAACTCAACTCGATGCTGATAAATTTGCGAATCTAGAAATTCATTTCGGACAATTGAACCTTCTCAAACTGTTTCTTCTTAAGAACCAAAAATATTTGTGCCAAAATAACAGATGCCAAGAAGAACAAAAGGCCTTGGACACGTAATGGATCTTGAAGTACTATTTCCGCATCCCCTTGGCCAAATCCACCCACATTAGGATTACTCGTTAATGGCTGATCAAGTTTGATAGATTCGCCCTCTGAAACAAGAAGTTCGGGTCCTGGGGGGATAATATCAACCACTTGACGTCCATCCGACGCATCTGTTATGGTTATTTCATATCCCCCTTTTTCTTTTCGTATGATTTTACTTACTATACCAGCCGCTGTAGCATTATAAACTGTATTGTTACTCTTGCTCCCGTCAGGATAAATCTGGCCCCTTCCTCTATTCCCGCCTACATATATGGGATATTTTAAAAAGTGAACATCTTTATTAGTAGCGGGGTCCGGAGAAAGAATAGGAAAGGTTATTTCACTATATTTCTGACCAGGAACAGGACCTATAACAAGAATATTTTTTTTAGTGGGGCGATAGTTTTGAAAAGACAGATTGCCTATCTTTTCTTTCATCTCGGGCGAAATACGATCGGGGGGGGCTAATTCAAACCCCTCAGGTAAAATAAGAACAGCCCCCACATTCAAACCCCCCCTTTTACCATTAGCAAGAACTTGTTTCACTTGCATATCATAAGGAATTCGAACAACTGCTTCAAATACAGTATCAGGAAGTACCGCTTGTGGAACCTCAATTTCCACGGGCTTATTAGCTAAATGGCAATTGGCACATACAATCCGCCCGGTCGCTTCTCGTGGATTTTCATAACCCTGCTGTGCAAAAATGGGATATGCATTTGAAATGGATGTACGAGTTATGATATATATCATCATCGATACGGAAATAGAGCGAGTAATCTCTTTCTTTATCCAAGAAAAGGTATTTTTAATTTGCATGGTCCAATCATTGATCCCGAAAATTTCTACAATAAAATTAGGTAGGTCGCTTGTATAGTCCCTATCCACAATTCTGCTATTTACTGAAATAATTTTACTGGAATATAGGAATAGGAGAAATCCTCGTCTCGGTCGAAAGAGTAAGTACGCTTTTAAATGTTTTGCTTATGTAACATATTATAGTTGGATCAGTCATTCATTGAATGATAAATCACTACAAGTGATGGAGATACACGATTTAAATAACGAAAGATCCAATATTTAAAAATTGTATCTAGAATGACTGGAAAAGTGGAAACAAGACCAGATATAATTTGGTCATTTTGAGCAAATCCAAAATCTTTGTAGACATAGCCAATCATAAGTTCCCAACCATGGGGTGAATGGAATCCGATACATAAATCAGTTAATAAAAGAATAGAAAAAGCTTTTATTGTGTCACTTAAGTTATATAGGAATTCTTGAACCCAAGAGTTAAGAATAAGAAGTTCTTCATTACCCAGAATAGAATACCCACTGAAAATAATGAAACAGATTATATTTGTCGATAAGTGCAAAATCGTATGGATATGATCCTCGTTGTGCATCTTGATCAATTGGATCGTTTCCTTGTGGATTCCGATACGAAGCGTTTGTAGATCTGTTTCCGGGTCTTCTTTTATCATTTCGTCCAAGAGTAAGAGTTCTTCTAATTCTATGAATTTTTCTAGAATACTCTTTTCTTGAATATCAGTCAAAAAAGTTTCAGATTGCCTAGTATTCCACCAATTAGTAACCCAAGATTCAAGACTTTTATTAAATGAGAGAGAGATCCACCAGGGCAAAAATACTATAGATGTAAGATATAGAAGAGGAAGAAATAATTTCTTTTTTGCCATTTTTTCATCTGTAAATTGGAATTCTTAATGAACCCACCTGATTCGTCGAATTTATGTGATCTAATATTTGATTTTTCTATCAACCATAAGTTCTATTACAAGGCATCTAACCTATGAATCTATTTCCTATTTTTTATTTGTTTTTTATTTGTGATTCAGCGGTTAGTCCTTGAATCTAGAAAGAATACAGAAATAGAATAAGAGCCCCCTTCGAATTCGAATGAAGAAATAATTCAAAAAATCTTGTTTCCAGATACCTCCATTGATCAAATTCGAAGCCCTTTCGATGAATTCCTGAAAGAACCACTTCAATGAATATTATTCGGATTTCGAACCAAAGGAACTCCCCTTCTGTCAAAATAGAAACTATTTTGAAAAAAAAATTCGCCAGCCACCCCCACAGTAAAAATGGGGAGAGATTTCTATTTATGAAGAATATTGTGATGTCATGATCAAAAATGAGTAGAAAAACAAGACAAAGACAGAAAAGTTTTCGTTATAAGAGATCCAATCCTTTGATCATTAAGAAACACAAAAGAAAGGAGAGATCATTTACAAGATATGATCTATCTGTATCTAATGTATCAATTCATATTGAAAATAAAAAGAGAAATTCTTTATTCCGAAATGTTTTGATATACAAGATGAATCCATTATTTCTATTTGTTACTTGTTTTTCACTGAATTGAGTTGAGTGGATTTCGATACACTACACATAAAAAAACAATTTTTTCGGACAAAAAAGTTTCGTTTTATGGCCCTTCCGTATATGTCTACTTTGGCTCGAATGAACGTTTTGAAAAAAACAAAACCTTAAGCTATGCTATAGTATGCTATAGAAAGAAAAGAGAATTCTTTAATTTTTCCCCTCCCACTGAGAAAGAATTTATTCTTCAGTTCAAGTTAATTTAAAACCACTTCAAGTGGTACGCGCAAGAAATAGGCCAATTCGGTAGCTTTTTGATCAATTTCTCGCCGAGTCAAATTCTCATCACTACGCGTCAAGGGAAGGTTCCCCCGTCCTTTGACTTCCACACAAAGGGTACAACGATCAAAAATCCCCCCTTTTTTAACTTCTATTCTGATGGACTTAATATCTTTTAGACGGAATCGTAGGAAGATACGACGATTTTTTCCAGGAAATCCCCAACGAAAAATACACGCCATTCCGTCTTTTCTATCGAATCGATCATAGCCACTACCCACATTCCACAAAATTGTGCACCACAAATAGGAACTAATAAAGAGACCCCCGATCCCGTAGAAAGACATCACGAGCCCCTGTGGGAAAAAATTTATTTCCTGAGACGGAACTGAAGATATCAAATTCTTACCGAGATAACTGGAAGTTCCAACCAATACGAATCCTAATGAACCTAAAAAAAGGATAAAGGCCCAGCAGAAATTACTTATTTTTCGAGACCCCACTATAAGTTTTATCCATCTATGTTTTGATTGCCAACTCATACTAGATCCAGTTACATTTTATTGGAATTGAGAAAATAGTCCAAATGGATTTTATTTTCCTTTTTTTATTCCCGAAGTAACTCTCATCAACTAGCGCCATTCTGATGTAACTCTTTAGGAGTAATTGATCAAATTGGTTAGGGCTAAAATAACATTCACTTTATATGATCTCCCATAGATATCTACATCCATATAGATAAGATACATTGACTTTACATTTCAGATATCCGCCTCGATTCCGATCTATTTGAATATAGCCATAACTCATTTACCCATATCATATAGTTACGCATACATAATAGCCCCCTCATTTATGTTTGGAAGAAGCCGTATGTTACACCATATTCTATTAAATAGATATCCGTGTTATCTATATCTAAGTATTAAAAAAATAGATGAGATTGGGACCCGTCGGATCTAAACAATCTTGTTTTTTTGAACATGAAGAGATAAAGAAGCCATTGCAATTGCCGGAAATACTAGGCCTACTAAAGGCACAAAAATAGAGGGTAAGTTTGTCATAGAATGGGTACCTCGATGTAATATTTGTACCTGTTATAAAGATATCTTATAATAATTATAATTCGTATATAATTATACTAAGTATATCTAAGTGAGTATATATAATAAAGAAATGCAAGGAATGTCTAATTAAAGAATGTATATGTATAATTAAATAAATAAGACTTATTCATCTTTCTACATGAAATAGAAAAATATATGTATGATAAAATTCATTCTTGTCTTATCATTTGAATTCCAATTTTTATTTTATTTTTATTTAATTAGAAATTTTCTCGAAAGATTCACTAGAATTCGATCCAACAAGAGGGATTCTTAGGCAAAATAGAGATTTCTCGGGAGAAAGGATGCTCTATAGCTATATTTTCTATATTTTAATTATATATACACAGCAAAAAGGAAAAATTAAATTCGGTTTATTTGCCTAATTTGAATTTCGCATAAGGCAGAATTTTATTTTTTTTTTTATCTTGTTGATAGAGGTTTCCTGATTACTAATCAGTAA